TTATGGCAGGGTAACGTTTCACAGTTTAATGAATCTTCCACTTATTTGATGGGATGGTTAAGAGATTATCTATGGTTAAACTCTTCACAACTTATCAACGGATATAACCCTTTTGGTATGAATAGTTTATCAGTTTGGGCGTGGATGTTCTTATTTGGACATCTTGTTTGGGCTACTGGATTTATGTTCTTAATTTCCTGGCGTGGATATTGGCAAGAATTGATTGAAACTTTAGCATGGGCTCATGAACGCACACCTTTGGCTAATTTAATTCGATGGAGAGATAAACCAGTAGCTCTTTCCATTGTGCAAGCAAGATTGGTTGGATTAGCCCATTTTTCTGTAGGTTATATATTCACTTACGCGGCTTTCTTGATTGCCTCTACATCGGGCAAATTTGGTTAATTCTTATGTGTTATATCCTCGATAATATCATTTCTTTCGATGCAGAAGGGGGTCCGCCTTCTTATATTTCTACTATTTCTACATCTAGGATCCGACTTTTATCATTGATACTAATAGGAAGAACCGAACCATTATGGCAAGAAAAGGTTTAATTCAGAGGGAAAAGAAGAGGCAAAAATTGGAACAAAAATATCATTTGATTCGTCGATCCCCCCAAAAAGAAATAGGTAAAGTTCCATTGTTGAGTGAGAAATGGGAAATTCACGGAAAGTTACAATCCCCACCGCGTAATAGTGCACCTACACGTCTTCATCGACGTTGTTTTTCAACCGGAAGACCGAGAGCTAACTATCGAGACTTTGGGTTATCCGGACACATACTTCGTGAAATGGTTCATGCATGTTTGTTGCCTGGAGCAACAAGGTCAAGTTGGTAAGCATTAAAATATCGTTTCATTTTTTATATTCATTTCTATGATCATAGAGGAGCCCCTTTACCATTCTGTATAAATAGGCTATTCTATTTGTACCAATATGGTATAGGGGTGTACTCAATCCTTCTTTGTCCATTAGTTCCCAGTCCCTCTCTTCGTCGCGGGGTAGAGCAGCTTGGTAGCTCGCAAGGCTCATAACCTTGAGGTCACGGGTTCAAATCCCGTCTCCGCAACATTTTTTTTGACAAAAAATGGAGGTTTGACTCCGGTAACTAGTAATTAATTACTATTTTTTTTTTCTTTTTATTTTGGGGTGGGCAGGAGGAAAAGAAGGGAATAGTATAGAAGTGGAGAGGATAGAACCACTCTACTATCACTGTCAACTATACTTAATTCTTTATCCTATTAAAAAAAAAAATGAACCCATTACCCTGGGCGGATAGCGGGAATCGAACCCGCATCTTCTCCTTGGCAAAGAGAAATTTTACCATTCAACTATATCCGCTTGTTCTTGATACACAATGGATGGGCCACATTTGTGCAGAGTTAGATCAGATACTCCTTTGTTTTTCAGAGTAATTGCAAAATGCTTATTTTCATTTAATAAAAAATGAATTTAGATTCTTTATAAATTATTAAAAATATTAATAGTAATTAGAATAATATCTAATTTGAATTGTATAAAATTAGATATTATTCTAATAGAAATACTATATATAGTTAACAATAACTATATAGTGAAATTAGAATATATAAATTTAAAATTATAATCATTCAATTTTAATAATAATAAAATAAATATTGTTATTATCAAAAAAATATTATTATCAAAATAGTATTCTAAATATTATAGAAAATTTCTACTATTTATAAATAATAATATATTATAAATATAAATAAATAGTATATTATAAATATAAATAAATAGTATAATAAAATTATTTAATTAATATATATATATTTTTTAATTTCATTTTTAAATAGTTAAATATAAGAAGTTTGTTTGACCCCTCCCTTTCATTTTTTTTTTCTTTATTTGCATTTTGGGGACTTATATTTCATTTTAATGTGTCTCACAACCTGAAAATGAAAGAATTAGGAGGGGATCATTTCATTTTTGGATCTAAATAGAACAAATAGGTTCAAGAGATGAGAGAATTAAGGATACCCACCAAAAAGACTAATCCAATCCATAATGATGTACCGGAAAATACAACATTTTTGTTATTTGACCAACCATCAGGAGAAGCAAATACAACAGGTACACTAATCAGTAAGATTGCTGAAGTAGCAATTAATGCAAAAACAGCCAATTGGAAAGCAATAGTCATCTTTCTAATCCTCCAATCTATCAACAAAAGAAACTATATACCATTTGATCCCTTTATTGGTATCGGCCAAAAAATTGTATCAGCCAAAAATTCTAATAAAACGTATCATAGAGGGATTTTACCACGAATCTATTAATGCTGTATGACTTATTAGCACCTTTTACCACCTTATTAAATTAAGGCATGAGATTAAGGGAAAGGTATTTTTTTTTTTACTTCATTAAAAGAGGCCCGCCAGATCATTATCTATATATATACAGATCGATAGCTAGACCCATAGGATCGCACCGGATATCTTTATATATAGGTCGTAATGGTATCAACTCATATA